TGGATAGTCCTTTGTGGCTCCGGTGGAATCTAGATCAACGCCTTATTGTTTCAAGAGAAGCTCTTGTCGAAGGTCACTATGAACCTTTTGGTACCTATCATGAGATTTATGGACACTATCTAATAGTAAAAAGTGTAAAAAAACAAATTCTTTGTATATACATTCGAACCACTGTTGGTCAGATTTCTCTTTATCGAGAAATCGAAGAAGCGATACAAGGGTTTTGCCAAGCTTCCTCAGCGGTACCTAATTTAATAGGAATCTAAGTTAAATAATTCTATGACATCGGTGTGAATTCTCAGATCCCTTTGGTTCAACTAGGACCATATTTCCCGAATTTCTACGCGAATCAAGTCGAGAAAAGGAAGTTTTCGAATCATTGACTTCAAATCCACTGTCGAACCCTACTCAGTAGAATATGGAGGTAGTTATGGCCGAAGGGGCCAATCTGGTCTTTCACAATAAAGTGATAGATGGAACTGGTATCAAACGACTTATTAGCAGATTAATAGATCACTTTGGAATGGCATATACATCACACATCTTGGATCAATTAAAGTCTCTGGGTTTCCAGCAAGCTACTGCTACATCCATTTCATTAGGAATTGATGATCTTTTAACAATACCCTCTAAAGGATGGCTAGTCCAAGATGCTGAACAACAAAGTTTTATTTTTGAAAAACACCACCATTATGGAAACGTACACGCGATAGAAAAATTACGCCAATCCATTGAAATATGGTATGCTACAAGTGAATACTTGCGACAAGAAATGAACCAAAATTTTAGGATGACAGAATCCTTTAATCCAGTTCATATAATGTCTTTCTCGGGAGCTAGGGGAAATGCATCTCAAGTACACCAATTAGTAGGTATGAGAGGATTAATGTCGGATCCACAAGGACAAATGATTGATTTACCCATTCAAAGCAATTTACGCGAAGGGCTGTCTTTAACAGAATATATCATTTCTTGCTATGGAGCCCGAAAAGGGGTTGTGGATACTGCTGTACGAACATCAGATGCTGGATATCTTACACGCAGACTTGTTGAAGTAGTTCAACACGTTGTTGTACGTCGAACTGATTGTGGCACCACCCGAGGTATCCCTGTGAGTCCTCGAAATGGGATGATGTCGGACAGAATTTTTATCCAAACATTAATTGGTCGTGTATTAGCAGACAATATATATATGGGTCCGCGATGTATTGCCATTCGAAATCAAGATATTGGGATTGGGCTTGTCAATCGATTCATAACCTTTCGAACACAACCGATATCTATTCGAACTTCTTTTACTTGTAGAAGCACATCTTGGATCTGTCGATTATGTTATGGTCGGAGTTCCACTTATGGTGACTTGGTGGAATTGGGAGAAGCTGTAGGTATTATTGCGGGTCAATCCATTGGAGAACCGGGTACTCAACTAACATTAAGAACGTTTCATACGGGTGGAGTATTCACGGGGGGTACCGCAGAACATGTACGAGCTCCCTCTAATGGAAAAATAAAATTTAATGAGCATTTGGTTCATCCTACACGTACACGTCACGGGCATCCCGCTTTTCTATGTTATATAGACTTGGATATAACTATTGAAAGTCAAGATATTATACAGAACGTGACTATTCCACCAAAAAGTTTTCTTTTAGTTCAAAATGACCAATATGTAGAATCAGAACAAGTGATTGCTGAAATTCGCGCGAGAACGTACACTTTGAATTTTACAGAAAGGGTTCGAAAACATATTTATTGCGATTCAGAAGGGGAAATGCACTGGAGTACCGATGTATACCATGCACCTGAATTTAGATATAGTAATGTCCATCTCTTACCAAAAACAAGCCATTTATGGATATTATCAGGGGATTCGCGTAGATCCAGTATAATCCCGTTTTCGCTACACAAGGATCAAGATCAAATGAACATTCATTCTCTTTCTGTCGAAAAAAGTTATATTTCGAATCCTTCAATAAAAAATGATCAAGTTAAACACAAATTCTTTAGTTTAGATCTTTCGGGTAAAAAAGAAGGGAGGGTTTCTGATTATTCAGAACTTAATCGAATCCTCTGTACTGGTCATTATAATCTCGTATATCCTGCTATTCCCCACAAGAATTTTGATTTATTGGCAAAGAAGCGAAGAAATCGATTTATCATGCCCTTCCAACCGATTCAAGAACGAGAGAACGGCCTAATGTCCCACTCTGATATCTCGATTGAAATACCTATAAATGGTATGTTCCGTGGAAATAGTATTTTTGCTTATTTTGATGATCCCCAATACCGAAGAAACTGTTCAGGAATTACTAAATATGGGGCTATCGGGGCGCATTCCATTGTCGAAAAAGAAGATTTAATTGAATATCGAGGAGTCAAAGAATTTAAGCCAAAATACCAAATGCAAGTAGATCGCTTTTTTTTCATTCCCGAGGAAGTTTATATTTTACCTGAATCTTCTTCCCTAATGGTACAAAATAATAGTATCATTGGAGTAGATACCCAAATCACTTTAAATACAAGAAGTCGGGTAGGCGGGTTGGTCCGCCTAGAGCGAAAAAAAAAAAAAATGGAACTAAAAATCTTTTCTGGAGATATCCATTTTCCGGGAAAAACAGATAAAATATCTCGATATAGTGGTATCTTGATATCACCCGGACCGGTAAAAACAAATACGAAGGAATCAAAAAAAGTGAAAAATTGGCTCTATGTCCAACGGATCACACCTAGCAGGAAAAAGTATTTTGTTTTGGTTCGACCGGTAATCATATATGAAATAGCGGGCGGTATAAATTTAGAAACACTTTTCTACTCGGATCTATTGCAGGAAAAAGAGAATTTGAAACTTCAAGTTGTCAATTATATTCTTTATGGTTATGGAAATGATAAATCAATTCGGGGAATTTCGGACACAAGGATTCAATTAGTTCGTACTTGTTTAGTGTTGAATTGGGATCAAGAAAAAAAGAGTTCTTCTATCGAAGCGGCCCGGGCTTCTTTTGTTAAAATAAGTACAAATGGCCTAATTCGTGATTTCCTAAGAATCGACTTAGTGAAATCCCATTTTTTCTATATCAGCCGAAAAAGGAATGGTCCCTCAAGTTCAGAATCGATCTCTGATAATGGGTTAGATCACACTAACATTAATCCATTTTATTTCCTTTATTCCAAGGCACGGATTCAACAATCACTTAAAAAAAATCAAGGAACTTTTAGTACGTTATTGAGTAGAAATAGAAAAAAGGAATGTCAATCTTTGGGAATTTTGTCATCATCTAATTGTTTTGGAATAGATCTATTAAACGAGATAAAATATCACAATGGAATAAACGAATTAACTAAAAGAGATCCTACAATTACAATTAGGAATTCCTTGGGCCCTTTAGGAACAGCCCTTCAAATCGCGAATTTTTATTCATTTTACCATGTACTAACGCATAATCAGATTTCGGTAACTAAATATTTGAAACTTGACAATTGCAAACGGATTTTTCGAATATTTAAATATTATTTAATGGATGAGAAACAGAGAATGGTTAATCTGGACCCATGCAATAACAGCGTTTCTCATCCATTAAAATTAAATTGGTATTTTCTCCATCAGAATTATCATTCTAATTATTGTGAAGAAACATTCACAATAATTAATCTGGGACAGTTTATTTGTGAAAATGTATGTATAGCCAAAAATGGACCACACCTAAAATCAGGTCAAGTTATAATTGTTCACGTCGACTCTATAGGACTAAGATTGGCTAAGCCTTATTTGGCCACTACAGGAGCAACTGTTCATGGTCATTATGGAGAAATCCTTTATAAAGGAGATACGTTAGTTACATTTATATATGAAAAATCGAGATCTGGTGATATAACGCAGGGTCTTCCAAAAGTGGAACAAGTATTAGAAGTGCGCTCAATTGATTCAATATCGATAAACCTAGAAAAGAGAGTTGCGGGTTGGAACGGGTGTATAACAAGAATTCTTGGAATTCCTTGGAGATTCTTAATCGGTGCTGAGCTAACTATAGTGCAAAGTCGTATCTCTTTGGTTAATAAAATTCAAAAGGTTTATCGATCCCAGGGGGTGCAAATCCATAATAGGCATATCGAAATTATTGTACGTCAAATAACATCAAAAGTCTTGGTTTCAGAAGATGGAATGTCTAATGTTTTTTCACCCGGGGAACAAATAGGATTGTTGCGAGCGGAACGGACGGGACGCGCTTTGGAAGAAGCAATCTGTTACCGAGCCATATTCTTGGGAATAACGAGAGCCTCGCTGAATACTCAAAGTTTCATAGCCGAGGCGAGTTTTCAGGAAACTGCTCGCGTTTTATCAAAAGCAGCTCTCCGCAGTCGTATTGATTGGTTGAAAGGTCTGAAAGAAAACGTTGTTCTCGGTGGTATGATACCCGTTGGTACCGGATTCAGAGGATTAGTGCACCGCTCAAAGCAACGTAAGAACATTTCTTTAAAAAAACAAAAAAACAATTTATTCGAAGGGGAAATAAGAGATATTTTATTCCACCACAGAAAGTTATTTGATTTTTGCATTTCGAAAAATTTCTATGATACATCAGAACAAGCGTTTATAGGATTGAATGATTTCTAAGATCAGTACTTTGAATTTTTTTGGGTCCTGTGATTTGTTACATTTATATGTAATTTGTTAATAGTAATAAAAAATAGCAAAGAAATTAATCGCTTGGATCGTGTATCAAGGCCCAACTCCGAGAAAAGAGAAGGTTCCATCGGAACAATTATTTATTTAAGGGTACCTCGTCTCCCCTTTTTTCTTTGAAAAAAAAAAAGAGAGGAAGTGTGGGGAAAAATGATAAGAAAATATTGGAACATTAATTTGGACGAAATGCTGGAAGCAGGAGTTCATTTTGGTCATGCTACCAGAAAATGGAATCCGAGAATGGCACCTTATATCTCGGCGAAGCGTAAAGGTATTCATATTACAAATCTTACTAGAACTGCTCGTTTTTTATCGGAAGCTTGTGATTTAGTTTTTGATGCAGCAAGTATGAGAAAACAATTCTTAATTGTTGGTACAAAAAAGAAAGCGGCTGATTCAGTAGCGCGGGCTGCAATAAGTGCTCGGTGTCATTATGTTAATAAAAAATGGCTCGGCGGTATTTTAACAAACTGGTCCACTACAGAAAAGAGACTTCAAAAGTTCAGGGACTTGAGAATGGAACAAAAGACCGGAAGGCTGAACCGCCTTCCAAAAGGGGATGTGGTTCAATTGAAGAGACAGTTATCTCATTTGCAAACATATTTGGGCGGGATTCAATATATGACGGGGTTACCTGATATTGTAATAATCGTTGATCAGCAAGAAGAATATACGGCTCTTCGCGAATGTATCACTTTGGGAATTCCAACAATTTGTTTAATTGATACAAACAGCGACCCGGATCTCGCGGATATTTCGATTCCAGCGAATGATGACGCGATAGCTTCAATCCGATTTATTTTTAACAAATTAGTATTTGCAATTTGTGAGGGTCGTTCTAGCTATATACGAAATCTCTGATTAATAATAATAGAAATAAATTATTTTGTGAATTCCATAGATTAATGGAATCTGGTACTCTATTTAATTTATTCTATTTCTGAATCGCACGAAAGAAATAAAAAAAATAAGGAATAAGGCGGGGGATATTATGTGATTAGTTCTTAATCCAAAATATACAATTCAAGCGGGCACGGACAAGTAAAAAAGGATAGTATAGTGGAATCAAAATAATTTCTTAAAAAGTTTTCTTTCTTTCAGAGGATAATATGAATATTCTATCATGTTCCATCAAAATATTTAAAGGATTATATGATATATCCGGTGTGGAAGTAGGCCAGCATTTTTATTGGAAAATTGGGGGTTTCCAAGTTCATGCCCAAGTACTTATTACTTCTTGGGTTGTAATTGCTATTTTATTAGGTTCAGCTATTGTAGCTGTTCGAAATCCACAAACCGTTCCTACTGACGGTCAGAATTTCTTCGAATATGTCCTTGAATTTATTCGAGACGTGAGCAAAACTCAGATTGGAGAGGAATATGGTCCATGGGTTCCTTTTATTGGAACTCTGTTTCTATTTATTTTTGTTTCTAATTGGTCAGGGGCGCTTTTACCTTGGAAAATTATAAAGTTACCTCATGGAGAGTTAGCCGCACCTACGAATGATATAAATACTACGGTTGCTTTAGCTTTACTTACGTCAATAGCATATTTTTATGCGGGCCTTAGTAAAAAAGGATTGGGTTATTTCGGTAAATACATTCAACCAACTCCAATCCTTTTACCCATTAATATTTTAGAAGATTTCACAAAACCTTTATCACTTAGCTTTCGACTTTTCGGAAATATATTAGCGGATGAATTAGTAGTTGTTGTTCTTGTTTCTTTAGTACCTTTGGTGGTTCCTATACCTGTTATGTTCCTTGGATTATTTACAAGCGGTATTCAGGCTCTTATTTTTTCAACTTTAGCTGCGGCTTATATAGGTGAATCTATGGAGGGGCATCATTAATTAAGTTTCGAAATAGTCTTCTTCGGTTTAATGCAAGGCAATGCATGTCTTGCTCAATAATCTACTTCGTAAACATAACTCTATACATAAATAGACAAATAAAGTCTATACGATCTAAAGAAATAGATTACGATATTTGTAATATTTTGGAATTCAAAAAAAGGAAAGAGATCTAAAAGATCTTTTTCCTAAAATCTAAAATTTGCTTGATTCATTTATATCTTCTTACAATGAATATTCGTTGTAGATTGGCTTGATTGTTTTGTTCATTTTATTCAACCCAATCTTCGGAGTCATAATCTGAATAAGAATTCTTGATTTATTTTTTTGTTTAATCGCACATTGTAAATAAAAAAAGATTCTATAAAGTGATTCCCATTTCAGTCGGTTTTCAACGATTAACCAAAAGAAAAAAACTAAATTACATGAAGAACGTAAAACTTCTATTTATATGCAATGATTCAGACTACTGAATTCATTCATTTAGATCATTTAGATTAGATTGATTGTACCGATTTTAGATAACGATAAATAAAAGGAAAAGAAGAGTTTACAAAACATGAAAAAAGTGCGTTGTTTAGGTTTAGTAGGGTGGGATTAAAATAAACAAACATATGTAATATATAATCTATGAAATCTGTCTAATGACTGTAAAATAAACAACTTTTCTTTATAAAATAAATATTTCTAAAAAAATGATTTTAGAATTCAAATTGAATTTAAGATACAAAGAGTTGGTTTACGTTATGGAAGAAGGGTGTGTATATGTAATATTAGGCTAGTTATATATGAGCAAATAGATATATCTAATCTTAATCTGTCCCGCGACTACCAAGAATTTTGATAGGGATTCCAATAAAAGTTTTTCTTTTCGTTTTTTCGTTTGAAACTGTGAAGTGAATAAAGAGATTAAATTAAGAATTAAAGAAGGAAGAGTTCGAATTTAAAGAATGATTGATTCGGAACAAAGAAAGAAATGGAAAAACAAAAAAGTTATATGAATTCACCAAAACTCTGTGGATAGAAACTACAAAATTGATATCGAAGCAGTTCTGCTGATTCAATAATCTCATTACTTTAATTTTGAACTCTTAGTTACGTTACTTTGACTGGATGACAATCTATCGATGGAATAATTAAATCATAATTTAGTGGTTGATTGTATCATTAACCATTTCTTTTTTTTGATGCGAGGAATTTATCATGGATCCATTGATTTCTGCCGCTTCCGTTATTGCTGCTGGGTTGGCCGTTGGGCTTGCTTCTATTGGACCTGGAGTTGGTCAAGGTACTGCTGCGGGCCAAGCTGTCGAAGGTATCGCAAGACAACCAGAGGCGGAGGGAAAAATACGAGGTACTTTATTACTTAGTTTGGCTTTTATGGAAGCTTTAACAATTTATGGACTGGTTGTAGCATTAGCACTTTTATTTGCGAATCCTTTTGTTTAATCTGCTAAAAAATAACATTTTTGCCAATTTTTGAATTTGCTGCTTGCTTTTTCGAATTATATCAAGATTTAACTCCTACAATTAACAATTAATTATTTATATTTAGTTTTATTGGTACAATAACCCACGGGAAGGGCTGATTGGAGGATGAGGAATTTTAGTAGACCGACTCGCTTTCTTCCTTCCCCTTCTCGCTTTCTTCGTTACCCTGTATGAGTTTATTTTAAAATTTAAAGGAAGTGTTATAACAACAAAAACAAAGAAGATATGTTGAAATTGACACTAGACCTGATATCAAAGTCTAATAACTATTAACTATTGTTCTTAGTTAGCAATTTTTAGAAATTTACAATAAAAAAATCTATTTCTAATAAAAATCGAATATATTTTTGACTCGATTTACTATTTTTAAATTCTAAAATATAAAATCAATTTCGAAATAGTAAATAAAAAAAATCAAAATTATAAATATTATGAAATATGATAATTAAATAGATAATATTCTGTCTATAAGAGAAGGAGAGATCTTATGAAAAATGTAACCGATTCTTTCGTTTCTTTGGGTCACTGGCCATCCGCCGGGAGTTTCGGGTTTAATACTGATATTTTAGCAACAAATCCAATAAATCTAAGTCTAGTCCTTGGTGTATTGATTTTTTTTGGAAAGGGAGTGTGTGCGAGTTGTTTATTTCACGAATAGGCTGAATTGAATCAGCTGCATTTTTTTATTAGTAAAGAAAAGGTGCACGATCCTGCGAATTACTTTTGAATAAATTCAAAAATCATCTTTAAGAACCATAGCATTTCGCAATTCATCAGTAAATATACTTTGATTCTCTATCAACTGATAACGTAGGGACATTAGCATGGTTAAAGCTAAACTGTTTGAAGTCTAGACAGAGCAAGGTACTCTTTCTACTAATATGTTAATATATCAAAGGATTCTAAATGAATAGTTGGGAATTTTTTTCGGTATAGAGCACTCATGTCGAAAAAAATTTGAACCTTCCTTTTTGAAAAATGGGGATTTCCCTCATTCTTAATCTAATGTTGAATCGATAACCTGTGCATAAAGTAAATTCGTTGGATTTGAAGAAAAAAACAAGAAACAACTTTACTGACAATTACTTGTTTGGTCAGAAGAGTCCTACAAATATTCTGGTTTTTGATTAATTTTGATATTTTTTTTATTTTTGCATATGAATTATTAATCGAGAAGAGAGGATAGGCTCATTCCAGTAACAAAAGATATGGGCATTTACCATAAGTAATTGAAATAATTGAGCGTGAGAGCCAAATGAATCGAAAGATTCATGTTTGGTTCGGGAAGGGATCATGGAAATTTTGCAATGAATGGAAAGATAATCTACTTTCATTAAGTGATTTATTAGATAATCGAAAACAAAGGATTTTGAATACTATTCGAAATTCAGAAGAACTACGTGAGGGGGCCGTTGAACAGTTGGAAAAAGCCCGGACCCGCTTACAGAAAATAGAAATAGAAGCAGATCAGTTTCGAGTGAACGGCTATTCTGAGATAGAACGAGAAAAATTGAATTTGATTAATTCAACTTATAAGACTTTAGAACAATTAGAAAATTATAAAAATGAAACGATTCATTTTGAACAACAAAGAGCAATTAATCAAGTTCGACAACGGATTTTTCACCAAGCCTTAGAAGGAGCTCTAGGAACTTTGAATCGTTGTTTAACCAAGGAGTTACATTTACGTACCATCAGTGCTAATATTGGCATGTTTGGGGCGATGAAAGAAATAATCGATTAGCCCTTCTACCGTAGGCATTATCTTTTTTTTTTTCAAAAAAAAATTAACAAATACTCATGGTAACCATTCGAGCCGACGAGATTAGTAATATTATCCGAGAGCGTATTGAGCAATATAACAGGGAAGTAAAGATTGTAAATACGGGTACCGTACTTCAAGTGGGCGACGGTATTGCTCGTATTTATGGTCTTGATGAAGTAATGGCAGGTGAATTAGTAGAATTTGAAGACG